TCCGTAGTCGGAGAGAAAATCACCCGTTTGATTGAACACGCTGCCAATCAAAATTTACCTCTTATTATAGTGTGTGCTTCTGGGGGGGCGCGCATGCAGGAAGGAAGTTTGAGCTTGATGCAAATGGCTAAAATATCGTCTGCTTTATATGATTATCAATTAAATAAAAAATTATTTTATGTATCAATCCTTACATCTCCGACAACTGGTGGAGTGACAGCTAGTTTTGGTATGTTGGGGGATATCATTATTGCCGAACCCAATGCCTACATTGCATTTGCAGGTAAAAGAGTAATTGAACAAACATTGAATAAAACAGTACCCGAAGGTTCACAAGCAGCTGAATACTTATTCCAGAAGGGTTTATTCGACCTAATTGTACCACGTAATCTTTTAAAAAGCGTTCTGAGTGAGTTATTTAAGCTCCACGCCTTTTTTCCTTTGAATCAAAAGTCAAGCAAAATCAAGTAGAGCACTAAGTTCAATTATTTTTTTTGTGTTTGTAGCAAAAAGTAGTTAGTTTATCGGAATCAAAGTAAATAAGATAATAATGGCCTTTTCTTTGGTGATAGAAGATCGAATTGTAGAAAGAATCAAAACGAAAGTTGAGGATAACTCTTTTTTTGACCTATATTCCTGATTACGAATCAAGAAACCTTTATCACCAAGAGTGAGTTCTTCCTTTCGTGAAATTAGTAAAATAAAACGAATTTGGTCTTGTCTTAGGTATATAATTTGAAATTTCAATATAGATAATAGAGTTTTGTATCTTTCTCTATCTACCGAAAAACCATTTTAGCTAAAAATCCATGTTGGGTCGGATTCGAACGAATCCTTCGATAATCGGTAAAAAACTCTTTATCTATTTTTAGAAAATTAGAAGACAAGAACAAAAGACAAAGAAATGAAGAAAAATAATAAAGTTTATTATCATTATCATACATATCTTTCTCATGGAGGAGATGAATAAGTCCATTTATTTAGTTCTACAGTTCTACATTCTTTGCACTTATTCTTATTATACGTACTCAGTTAGATTTAGATATATCGATACTTCGATCTATACTAAGAATGAAAAATTCTTCAAATTCTATTAATAATAAATATTATCTAATTAGAATTCAAATTCTTAATTTAATTATAATTATTACAAGATATCTTTATTTATATAATAACATAATAACAGATACAAATAGTAAATCGAGGTACCCCTTCTATGACAAATTTGAACCTTCCATCTATTTTTGTGCCGTTAGTAGGCCTAGTCTTTCCGGCAATTGCAATGGCTTCTTTATTTCTTCATGTTCAAAAAAACAAGATTGTTTAGATCCGCTGGGACCCAATCTCATCCATTTTTTTTTTGAAAACGTGGACTTGTATCATAACACGGATATCTATTTATTGGAATATAGTATAACATGTGATTTCCACCGAACATAAAGGAAAAAACTCTTATGCCCGCAGAAACATGATATATGGATATATCAATTCTAGCAATTTTCAAATAGATCAGGATCTCTGGATGGCTGAAATGTAGTCGGTGAATCTATATGTATATCGATATGTATAGTGGGATCGTATTAAATAAAGAGTATGTTATTATTTTAGATTTAACAAATTTGATGAATTACTCCTAAAGGTTGACATCAAACTAGTGCTAGTTCACCTCAAACTAGTGCTAGTTGATGAGAGTTACTTCGGAAACAAAAAAGTAAAGTCAAATTTCTCTGGGGTATTATCTCAATTCCAATAAAATGCAATCGAGTAAAGTATGACTTGGCGATCAGACGATATATGGATAGAACTTATAACGGGGTCTCGAAAAATAAGTAATTTCTGCTGGGCCTTGATCCTTTTTTTAGGTTCATTAGGCTTCTTATTAGTTGGAACTTCCAGTTATCTTGGTAGAAATTTGCTATCTTTTTTTCCGCCTCAGCAAATCATTTTTTTTCCACAAGGAATCGTGATGTCTTTCTACGGAATTGCGGGTCTCTTTATTAGCTCTTATTTGTGGTGCACAATTTCCTGGAATGTAGGTAGTGGTTATGATCGATTCGATAGAAAGGAAGGAATAGTCTGTATTTTTCGTTGGGGATTTCCGGGAAAAAATCGTCGCATATTCCTCCGATTCCTTATAAAAGATATTCAGTCCGTTAGAATAGAAGTTAAAGAGGGTATTTATGCTCGTCGTGTTCTTTATATGGACATCCGAGGCCAGGGGTCCATTCCCTTGACCCGTACTGATGAGAATTTGACTCCACGAGAAATTGAACAAAAGGCTGCTGAATTAGCCTATTTCTTGCGTGTACCAATTGAAGTATTTTGATAAATTGAGAATCAGAACGTTCATTCAATTAAAGAAAACGTATATGAAAGAACCATAAAACGAAACTCTTTTTATGGTCTTTATGCGTTTTATGGTCTTTATGCGCACGCAATTCAATAACAAATAACAAATCGAAATAATAGATTCATCTCAGACGGCAAACCATTTCGAAAGCAAGAATTTTTTTTAGTTCAATATTTGTTGGAATTGACACTTTAGATCCAGATAGATCGTATCTTGTAAATTTGAAATTCTTTCTTTTGTATTCTTTAATGACCAACAATTGGATTTCTTAATTAAATACTGAGAACTAGCCAATTTATCCTTTGCCAGTCATTTTTTTTTGATCATCCTAATATCTTTCCCTCAATTATTCTATTCCTGACTATGGGTAATCAGTGCAATTTTTTCGAAATATTGGATATTTTGATAGCAAAGGAGTTCTTTCGTCTCAAAATCTGAATAATATTCATTACTTAAAGTGGTTCTTTCGATCATTCATCGAAAGGATACACTTTATTTTTAATTTGACCAATTGAGATATCAGGAAACAATATTCTAAATTTCTTCATTCGAAGTGAATTCTTAGCCTATTTCTGTATTCTTTCTAGATTCAAAGACTAACCACAAAATCACAAAGAAAATAGATTCATAAGTTCGATACCTTGTATAAAACTCATGTGTGTAAGAAATATTCGACCGCATAGAGTGTACGAATGGGTTGATTAACAATTTACAGACGAAAAAATGGCAAAAAAGAAAGCATTCACTCCTCTTTTCTATCTTGCATCTATAGTATTTTTGCCCTGGTGGATTTCTTTCTCAGTTAATAAATGTCTGGAATCTTGGGTTACTAATTGGTGGAATACTGGGCAATCCCAAATTGTCTTGAATAATATTCAAGAAAAGAGTCTTCTAGAAAAATTCAGAGAATTAGAGGAACTCCTCTTCTTGGACGAAATGATCAAGGAATACTCGGAAACACATCTCGAAGAGTTTGGGATAGGAATCCATAAAGAAACGATCCAATTAATCACGATACAAAATGAGAATCGTATGGATACGATTTTGCACTTCTCAACAAATATCATCTGGTTTGGTATTCTAAGCGGGTATTCAATTTTGGGTAAGGAAAAACTTGTTATTCTTAACTCTTGGGCTCAGGAATTCCTATATAACTTAAGTGACACAGCAAAAGCTTTGTGTCTTCTTCTAGTAACTGAGTTTTTTCTCGGATATCATTCACCCCCAGGTTGGGAATTCGCTATACGCTCTATCTATAACGAGGTTGGAGTTGTTGCGAATGAGCAAACTATAACTATTCTTGTTTGCATCCTTCCAGTAATTTTTGATACATGTTTTAAATATTGGCTTTTCCGTTATTTAACTAGTCTGTCTCCGTCAATTTTACTGATTTATGATTCAATAACTGAATGATAAAGGATCCATTGATATTAATCTAATCCAATTAGAATGCTTGGTACTTTGTAGTTGTACATAAGCAAAGTATTGAAAATCATATTTACTCTTCCTATTTCTAACCATCGGGAAGATTCATCCTAGATTATTCCAGCAAATAGCAGAATCGTGGCTAGGGAACTATACTAGCGACCTACCCAATTTATTGTAGAAATTTTCGCGATCAATGATTGGACCATGCAAACTAGAAATGCTTTTTCTTGGCTAAAGAAACAGATTACTCGATCTATTTCCGTATCGCTCATGATATATATCTTAACTCGGACGTCCATTTCAAGTGCATATCCCATTTTTGCACAGCAGGGTTATGAAAATCCACGAGAAGCGACTGGGCGTATTGTATGTGCCAATTGCCATTTAGCTAATAAGCCCGTGGAAATTGAGGTTCCACAAGCGGTACTTCCTGATACTGTATTTGAAGCAGTTGTTCGAATTCCTTATGATATGCAACTGAAACAGGTTCTTGCTAATGGTAAAAAAGGGGGGTTGAACGTCGGGGCTGTTCTTATTTTACCGGAGGGGTTTGAATTAGCTCCTCCCGATCGTATTTCTCCTGAGATGAAAGAAAAGATTGGCAATTTGTCTTTTCAGAGCTATCGCCCCAATAAAACAAATATTCTTGTGGTAGGCCCTGTCCCTGGTAAAAAATATAGTGAAATAACCTTCCCTATTCTTTCCCCGGACCCTGCTACTAAGAAGGATGTTCACTTCTTAAAATATCCTATATACGTAGGCGGGAACAGGGGAAGGGGTCAGATTTATCCCGACGGCAACAAGAGTAACAATACAGTTTATAATGCTACAGCAGCAGGTATAGTAAGCAAAATCATACGAAAAGAAAAAGGGGGGTATGAGATAACCATAACGGATGCGGCGGAGGGACGTCAAGTGGTTGATATTATCCCTCCCGGACCAGAACTTCTTGTTTCCGAGGGCGAATCTATCAAATTTGATCAACCATTAACGAGTAATCCTAATGTAGGCGGATTTGGTCAGGGAGATGCAGAAATAGTACTTCAAGATCCATTACGTGTCCAAGGACTTTTGTTCTTCTTGGCATCTGTTATTTTGGCACAAATCTTTTTGGTTCTTAAAAAGAAACAGTTCGAGAAGGTTCAATTGGCCGAAATGAATTTCTAGATTCGCAGATTTATCGATATCAAGTACGTAAAAAGAACCAAATTCTTGTTGGCGA